TCTATTTAGAATAGAATCAAATTCGAATCAAAAGAGATTCCATAGAATATGCATAGAATTTTATATAATGAACATATTAACGATGGCTCTAATGGGCGGTTTTGCTAGAATAGGCAATAATGAGATCACTGTTTTGGTAAATGATGCGGAAAGGGGGAGTGACATTGATCCACAAGAGGCTCAACAAACTTTTGAGTTTGCAAATGAGTTTGCAAATTAGATAAGTTTAATATATCAAATATTATAGGTTATCTTAATATCAAATATTATAGGTTATCTTAATATCAAATATTATAGGTTATCTTATATCAAAAATGTCTTATATAAACAAAAAATTTATAAACAAAACCAAAAAAATATTAAAATATTATAAGTTATCGTTCTCATATATATTCTATATAAATAGAATAATATATAATTCTAGTAATATAAAAATAATTCTAATAATATAAAAAGACTATACCAAATCCTTTATCATATTAAAGGATAAATTACTTTATCTTGATCTTGAGCAGATAGCGGAACTAGAACCCGCAGCTTCTCCTTGGCAAAGAGAAATTTGACCAATTTGACCAATAGAAAGAGAAATTTGACCAATAGAAAGAGAAATTTGACCAATAGAAAGAGAAATTTGACCAATAGATAGTTTATTCGAATTATAGATAGGTGTATAATCTAATAATGAGATGAGAGCAAGGTATCGATCTATAAGCTATAAGTTTTAAGCTATAAGTTTTCTATTTGATATTTTAGGAGGAGTAAATAAAATAGATTTTATATTGACACTGAATTCAATTTACAGACAAAATAGAATGACATAGAATAAAGTCAGTTTTCTTTTTCAATTTCATGATAATTTTTTTGTCTTGACAATAAAGTCGATTTAGGATAAAATCGATATCGATATGGATATGGTATTGAAACTTTATTTCAATTGAATTAATTCTATAGGATTACTAGAAAGATTGGATTACTACAATTATTGCTTCATCTTAGAATCGACACATTTATTAATAATCAATAGGAGGTTCCGTCTATGAATACAGGTTTATTTCGTTCTCCGTCTATGAATACAGGTTTATTTCGTTCTAAGAATGGTTGGGTGGTTTCGAGTTTCCGTAATGACTCTATGGGGGAAAACCCTCCTCGACCAGAAGAACTCGAAGAACTGGAAGAACTAGAAGAACTGGAAGAACTAGAAGAACTAGAAGAACCAGAAGAACTAGAAGAACCAGAAGAACTAGAAGAACTGGAAGAACTAGAAGAACTGGAAGAACTAGAAGAACTAGAAGAACCAGAAGAACTAGAAGAACCAGAGGATGAGCCAAATATCGATTGGTGGGATCAATGCGAGGATTGCTATGCGAACAATTGGAAACCGTATTTGGAAGATCGAATCTACCTCTGTGAATTTTGCGACAAATATTTAAAATTACCGAGTTCAGATAGAATTGAAATTTTGGTCGAACCTCGTACTTGGGATCCAACGGATCAAAACATGGTCTCTGTGGATCCCATTCGATGGGATGCTACTAAGGAGCCTATAACGCTTTCAAAAGATGTGGAGTTCTTAACTCTTTCAGATGAGGAGGTGACTACTCCATCTCCTTCAGCTAAAGAGCCGGACTACTATCTTAGTAAATATTTGGAATATCTTACTAAATATTGGAAATATTTCCAACACATGGTAGACGTCTTGGAGCGAGAAAACGAGAAGACACCGCCCAAGCTTTTGGAACGCCCGTTGGCTTATATTGTCTAGTTAAAAGAATTTTGGAAAGTAGAATTGATTCAAAAATTATTGCTTCATCTTAGAATCGACACATTTATCAATAATCAATAGGAGGTTCCGTCTATGAATACAGGTTCATTTCGTTCTCCGTCTATAAATACAGGTTTATTTCGTTCTTCGTCTATAAAAGATATAAGATATTTAAGTAGCAATATTTGCAATTTTAGACAAGTGAGTTCAATTTGAGTCAAGTCAGTATAAGGACTTAAGATATTTTAAGTATTAAAATTTCAAATTATGACTAATAAACTCCAGGTGTTGTTCATGCTAGTACAGATCATTATCATATTGGAACAAATCATGCTAGCAAAGGAACTAATCAAGTGTTATTTTTGGGGGCTAGAAAAAAGGCTGGGGAAGCCTCGATCTGAGGCTGAGTTTGGGTCGGATATAGATCTGTTGGGTTTCATCGATAAGCTCTTAAAAATCATAAAGGAGCTATTGGAGGATGCGCTATTGAAACTAATCAATAACCAACTAGATCGAGAGATCGTCGAAAAATTACTCCAAGTAATAGACGAGTTTATCAAGTTCATATACAAACTTCTCAAAGATCTTGAAAAGCCCAGGCCCCCAAAAGGGGCAATGGGATTTCAAGGGAGGGAGGAGGCAAGAAGGAAATAAGATAAGGATTCGTCGGGATTATTGGGATTGAAGTATTGGTTCCCATTGAATTAATTATTAATATTAATTATTATATAGTTAATA